CGCGGTGGTTGGAACAAAGACACATTTTTTTGTTGTGAATTCAAATGTGGCAGATAGATAAGGACATATATCTGCAAGGCCCGATCAATAGTTCAAGTCACACACTCCCATAATCCATTTTATCTTCGGAAAATTCACTTCAACTATGAGTGTCAAAAAAATAATACATTTTTGTAGAGTTGAAGAGAAATATCCCAATACATGTCTTATTTTTTTTTTCAATAATCCATATTTGTAGCAATGAAATACTAGTGTTCCTACCCCAAGTGATAGATGATTGATTCCAAGATGGTATATATTCTTTATAAAGGACCAGAAATACCTTGCTTACGTATCATTGGGAAGTGCATTAACATAAATACGGCGGTAAGAAGAGGTAATACAAAAGTGTGTAAACTATAAAAACGAGTCAAAGTGGATTGTCCTACACTAGCACTTCCGCGTAATAACTCTACCAGAGGCGAGCCTATTACAGGAATAGCGTCTGGTACGCCTGTTACAATTTTGACTGCCCAATAACCAATTTGGTCCCGAGGTAAGGAATAACCAGTTACACCAAAAGATGCGGTCAATACACCCAAAACCACACCTGTAACCCAAGTCAATTCACGAGGTTTTTTAAAGCCGCCGGTGAGATACACGCGAAATACGTGCAGGATCATCATTAGGACCATCATACTTGCCGACCATCGATGAACTGATCGGATTAACCAACCAAAATTAGCTTCAGTCATTATATATTGAACAGAAGCAAAGGCCTCCGTAACGGTCGGACGATAATAAAAAGTCATAGCAAACCCGGTAGCTACTTGTACTAAAAAACAAGTAAGCGTAATTCCCCCTAGACAATAAAATATGTTGACGTGAGGAGGAACATATTTACTAGTTATATCATCGGCAATTGCCTGAATCTCAAGACGTTCTTCGAACCAATCATAGATTTTATTGAGATAGGTAAATCAAGGGGACCCCCCCGGAGAACCGTATATGAAAATTTCATCTCGTACGGCTCAAACAGAAACACCCAAATACTAGTTCTAACGGATGTGTGTAATATAAAGTTTGAAATTTATTAATTCTATGATTTATGATTCAATTTTTTTTTGAAGATACTAAAGAATAAAAATCCGAAAGCTCTTCTTTGTGGTTATAATGCCAAAAAATCAAGTCGGCTCATTCGTCTATATATTGATCGTTATAGGCCTCTTGAATCTTCTATTTACCTATTTTCTTTGGTGTTATTTATGTGTAATGCGGCTTTACTGCTGTTTTCTTTATTATTGATAGGAATTCTCTTGTTAAGACCCTATGAATTGATTAAAACCTCAGATTCATACTAAAACCACGATGATTCAATAAAACCCTTTCAAACTAAGTCTAAGTCCCAAAATTCCCTGAGTAAGAACCATTGGATCATCACTTATTCAATGAATAGATATAATGACTAAAAATCCAAACCAAAGAAACCTTTGTTTTGTCCTTTGATCAAAATAAGCATAAACGAAAGTTTGAAAGAATAAAAATATTTCTATTTATAACTTCTAACTCTTTGAAAAAATTTTTTGAAGTCCGGACACGAGGTCTGACTATTAAATATGAATCATAGTTCTAATAGTAATCTATTTCATATATTCCGTGCTCCAGATACTAGAATGAATATCCGACGAAGTAAAACCATCTCTATCAAGATGACAGACCCATTCTCTGTACTATCCATAGGATCATTTATACCAAGTCACACACTCATATTCCGGAAATACAGAAACAAAGAAATTCCACGGTCAAACTACCAAAATAGAATGGGATAAAAATCAGAAACCTAAACGCTTCACTTTGTATTGAAAAAGCCAGTTAATGGTTCTTGGGAATCTAATTCATTGAAATTCCATCCAGTAAAATGGAAGAATTATAAATCTCCAAAATAATAGATAGGAATATCGCGAATAGAGCCATTGCGAGACCCATCAAAGGAGTAGTTCCCCACCCAGGAGCTACTTTACCATATTCTGAATTCAATGGTTTCAATAAACTCCCCGCATTAGTTCGTTTTGGGCGGCCAGATCTAGAACTACCTTCAACGGTTTGTGTAGCCATAATATTTTATATTCAGTAAGATCTGTTGACTTTGTATACCATTCCGTTGTAAATAAATGATCTTATCATAGATCCATTGTGGTCTTAAAACTTTATAATGTCTTAAAACTATATAATCATGGAAACAGCAACCCTAGTTGCCATCTTTTTATCTGGTTTACTTGTAAGTTTTACTGGGTACGCCTTATATACTGCTTTTGGGCAACCCTCTCAACAACTAAGAGATCCATTCGAGGAACACGGGGACTAGTTGAAGTACGGATCCTCCCAATATTGGGAGGATCCGTACTTCAATTGAGATAATGACAAATCATTTCACCTTTTTAGTTGGAACTTTAGGCGGGTCTCGAAAAAAGATAGCGAAAAAAATTATTCCTAGAGTTGAGACTAAAAGGAATGTATAAACCAATGCTTCCATAGATTCGATCGTGGTTTACAATTATAGCTTCCATACCTGTTTATTTGGGATCGCCTCCCGGATAAATAAAGAACAAGAGTCAAAGAAAAGGCAGTGATTCAAATCAAGATTTATCTGGTACCCCATCTAAAAATCACAAAAAGAAAATAAAAATGAAAAGTAACAAGTAACAAAGCATATTGTATCAGACTACTTGTCTTCTTGTAGTTGGATCTCCAAGTTTTTGGAATGCTCCAAATTCCACTTGAGCATCTAAATCTGGATCAATACCAGCAAAAACATCTCGAAACAAGGTTCTAGCACCATGCCAAATGTGTCCGAAGAAGAAGAGCAAAGCAAACGAAGCATGTCCAAAAGTAAACCAACCCCGTGGACTGCTACGAAAAACACCATCGGATTTCAAAGTAGCACGATCTAATTCAAAAATCTCACCCAATTGAGCACGTCTAGCATATTTTTTCACAGTAGCGGGATCGCTATAACTGACTCCGTTGAGTTCGCCGCCATAGAACTCGACAGTTACACCTACTTGTTCGACACTATATTTAGATTCCGCCCTTCTAAAAGGAACATCGGCTCTAACAATTCCGTCTCCGTCTACCAAAACAACCGGAAATGTTTCAAAAAAAGTAGGCATACGACGTACAAAAAGTTCGCGCCCCTCTTTATCTCTAAAGATAGGATGTCCTAACCACCCAACAGCTATTCCATCCCCGTTGTCCATTGAGCCCGCTCTGAATAACCCCCCCTTTGCCGGATTATTGCCGATGTAATCATAAAAAGCTAGTTTTTCGGGAATTTTAGACCAAGCTTCAGATAAACTTTGATTTTCAGCCAACCCAGCACCAATTCTTCGATATATTTCTTGTTGGAAGTATCCTTGATCCCATTGATAACGAGTGGGACCAAATAATTCAATCGGGGTAGTTGCTGAACCATACCACATAGTTCCAGCAACTACAAAAGCGGCAAAAAAGACAGCAGCAATACTACTGGAAAGGACGGTTTCAATATTTCCCATACGTAATCCTTTGTATAGGCGTTGAGGTGGACGTACACTAAGATGGAATAGACCCGCCAATATGCCCAAGGTCCCTGCTGCAATATGATGAGAGGCTATTCCTCCCGGAACAAAAGGATCAAAACCCTCCACACCCCACGCTGGATTTACGGATTGTACCCTTCCAGTTAGTCCATAAGGATCGGACACCCATATTCCAGGACCATACAATCCTGTTACATGAAATGCACCAAAACCAAAGCAAGCCACCCCTGATAGAAATAAATGAATTCCAAAGATCTTAGGCAAATCCAAAGAGGGTTTTCCTGTACGTTCATCAGTAAATATTTCTAGATCCCAATACACCCAATGCCAGATAGCTGCCAAAAAGCACAAGCCCGAAAACACAATATGTGCCCCGGCCACACCTTCGTAACTCCAAATACCCGGATTCGTTACAGTACCCCCTGTGATACTCCAACCGCCCCATGAATTGGTTATTCCTAAACGAGTCATGAAGGGTATAACGAACATACCCTGTCTCCACATTGGATCAAGAACAGGATCAGAAGGATCAAAAACTGCTAATTCGTATAGAGCCATCGAACCGGCCCAACCAGCAACCAGAGCTGTATGCATTATATGGACAGAAATCAAACGACCGGGATCATTCAATACGACGGTATGAACACGATACCAAGGCAAACCCATGGAAATACCCCTTTATCAATGAAAAATAGACACAATGTAACTTTATTGCATTGGAAAAAACTATGCTGTGGACCCTCTTTTTAGTGGATTATCTTGGGGAAAGAATTAATATTTCTTTGATTTGTTTGATTCTTTTCAATTACTTTTAGTAATAATGAAACTATTTTGTTCGTAGGAACAAAAAGAAGCAGATCTATTCTACACCCGATAAGTACCAATACGCAATGGTAGGGGAGTTGATACCATTTTATATGAGTGAATGCATATATATATTTGTTCATCATTCAAAGGACTTATTTGTAATAATTTTCCTTTATTCATTTTGTCTTCTTTATCTTTTTTTATAAACTTAGTCAATCTATGGATAAAATATGATAAAGGCCAATATTAGTAGGACACTAAATCCATTGTTACGCTTTCACATCAAAGTGAGATATAGTACTTAATTTTTCTTTTATTTAATGCCTATTGGTGTTCCAAGAGTACCTTTTCGAAGTCCTGGAGAGGAAGATGCATTGTGGATTGACATATAGTGCGACTTGTCAGATATATTGGGTCATATGGTATTTCCCCATTCTCTTCCCCGATCGAGATATCCTCCCCTTCGCCCAAGAAAGATTGATTGAATTATCAAAAATTTGGAGCGTGAAGTTCAATTAGATCCATTTTTTCGGGAGGGTATACAGATTAATATTATCAATTAGAATAATTTATGGTTATCTTGGTTAGGCCAATAAAATGAAGTATCCAGGCTCCGTTTAGAAAAAAACCGGTAAAAAATCTATTTATGATTACTATTTCTATCATATTCTATTTCTTTATATATTTATAATAGAAGTGATCTCAAACTGTTAATCAATCGAGTAATATGATGAATGCATTGAATATCTGTTGTAAGACATGAAATAAATTGTAAAAAGGAAGTCGTAGCAAAAGGACGTGGTATTGGGGCATTTGTCATATATGTGCAAATCCAAATCGGGCGGATCTTTACTCGGAGTAGAGCATAAACCTAAAAAAATTGAAGAAGCCCATTCAGGAACAAGAAAATTACATCGCGATTGAGATTGTATCTCGATGAAACAATACATCAATGAAAAGTTAGTTAGATAAATTTAGTAATTTTTTTTTATAGATAAACAAAACAGGCCAAAACCCATCTTTTTTGAAAAATGAAAGAAAAGCCCCTTTTTATAAGTTAAAAGCCTGGTATGAAAAAAAAAAAAAAAAAAATAAAAGAAAGCGCTAGAATCTACATCTACACATTGATTCTTTTTTTTTTCGTTATTTTTGTTGAACCGTATGCATCAAAAGGTGCATGTACGGTTTCTAAGGGATACAACTTTATCCCAATCAACCGACTTTATCGAGAACGATTACTTTTTTTAGGCCAAGGGGTTGATAACGAGATCTCGAATCAACTTATTGGTCTTATGGTATATCTCAGTATAGAGGATGATACCAAAGATCTATATTTCTTTATAAATTCTCCTGGCGGATGGGTAATACCCGGAGTAGCTATTTATGATACTATGCAATTTGTGCGACCAGATATACAGACAATATGCATGGGATTAGCCGCTTCAATGGGATCTTTTATTCTGGTCGGAGGAGAAATTACCAAACGTCTAGCATTCCCTCACGCTTGGCGCCAATGAGTTTTTTATTTGATTTGAGAGAAAAAAGAAGACTATGCCTTCGCGCTATATGAAATATGAATATTAAGTAATAATAGCATGGCACTTCGAATTCGATATGATAAATTTTTTTAACCCTTAAATTATGTATCGAAAGAGTAGTATGAGATAAAAGGTATTTCCGATTTTATCTAATCTATCGGGAGGCCTATTTCAGCGTCACAAACTTTTTTGTTTTCACGCCGGGAGGCTCTTAACAATATTTAGGTTATGAAAGAATATGAAAATAAAAAAAATCTTGTTTTTTTATTTGAAAAAAAAAAAAAAAAAGAAACTTTGGGATTGCTAAATAACAGACGAAATAAATATATAAAGCAACGGAGCCATCATAGTATTTTTGAACTACTCCAAAAACAAAAAGAAGGGTGGTTATTGGATCATTTACCAACCCGAGTCTGATAGACCCTATATTTAATTTATTTGATATTTAAGTAAGGTAAAAACGAATTCCATTATAGAGCCGTATGCAATGCGTAAAAGATGCCTGTACGGTTGTTCAATTATATATTTTATTATTCCACCTTATCATCATGCGAGATAGAATAAACATTTATTATGTTATATCATCAGGGTAATGATCCATCAACCTGCTAGTTCTTTTTATGAGGCACAGACGGGAGAATTTATCTTGGAAGCGGAAGAACTTTTGAAGCTGCGCGAAACCATCACAAGGGTTTATGTACAAAGGACAGGCAAACCCTTATGGGTTGTATCCGAAGATATGGAAAGAGATGTTTTTATGTCAGCAACAGAAGCCCAAGCTCATGGAATTGTTGATCTTGTAGCGACTGAATAAAAAAGAAAAAATAACAAAAATTTCAGACGAATTGGTGATTTGAGATTTTATCTTCTTACCGGATTTAATATTCTATTCATTAATCTATTAATATAGAAATAAAATAATTCATAATCATCCGGTTAAGATCGATCTAAACCAGCCCATTATGTATATGATTCAATATGCCAACTATTAAACAACTTATTAGAAACACAAGACAGCCAATCAGAAATGTCACGAAATCCCCCGCTCTTGGGGGATGTCCTCAGCGACGAGGAACATGTACTAGGGTGTATGTGCGACTCGTTCAGATCATGGGCTAGGACAAAAGAAAGAAAACAATTGATCCAGTATCAACGATCAGTACCAGTGAATAGACTAGAATGGAAGAACTCCATTCAATATCTAAAAATAAAAAAGATCTATCCTTCTATTGTGGTATCAAATGTATGGTTTCCGTTGGTGCAAATCCAATCAACTCCGTTTTAAATTTAAGATGAGAAAGAATTCTCCATTGATAGCAAATGATATCCATTAAGCAGGGGAAATACTATTTTAAAAAGCAGAAAAATTATGCCTTACTCTTGCAAGAACGGACTAACAGGGTCAGCTACTCAGCTAATCTTCATAATTAAATACCGTTACTGTATAAGTAGATCTCATTGTGAAAGACCTCGTACTGGATAATTATGGGTAGAGCCAAAGAGTGTGAACTGTACAAGTTAACAATAACATTGATTAAATGAAAGAAGGGCTCCGGTGTATAGAGAGGACCTCACCGTTTAAGAAGTAACCATAGAAACGATGGAACCCACTATTTATATTTACTACTTTTATGTGTTTTTGATACCTAATATCAATACAATTTTTTCTAGGCATTTCACCTAGAAAAAAAAAAAAAAAAAATCGTGGTCGGGAAGGTTATAGTAGCAAAAGCCATTGGAATTAAAATTTTATACATTGGAAGAATCCGTTTTGTTATTAATAGACTAGGATACGGGAAGGGAATAACTGAAAGAAAGGAAATCGATTAGTTATTCATCAAAGTTTCATTTATTCAATGACCAGAATTAAACGAGGGTATATAGCTCGAAGACGTAGAACAAAAATTCGTTTATTTGCATCAACCTTTCGAGGGGCTCATTCAAGACTTACTCGTACTATTACTCAACAGAAAATAAGAGCTTTGGTTTCGGCTCATCGGGATAGAGGTAGACAAAAGAGAGATTTTCGTCGGTTGTGGATCACTCGGATAAATGCAGTAATTCGCGAGAATAAAGTATACTTCAGTTATAGTAAATTTATACACAATCTGTACAAGAGACAGTTACTTCTTAATCGTAAAATACTTGCACAAATAGCTATATTAAATAAGAGTTGTCTTTATATGATTTCCAATGAGATCATAAAATAAAGAGATTGGAAGGAATCCGTTGGAATAGTTTAAATGGAGTTCCCTGGAGAATGAACTCTGGGAAGGTAGAGTAGAAATTAGTATGATAAAATATGATAAAGTCATCAAAATGAAGAAAGACGTTAAATAAAAAAGATTTATTCCTCTTCTCCCATTTTTTTTCTTACGACAGGACATTTCGATTTTACGATTTTTCGAACAAAAAAAAAAAAGTCAATCCGCATTTGAGTTTGGATTGGAATTTTATTTTGATTCAATTCAATTGAAGAGTCAACCTATTTTTTTCTGGTTCTAAGACCAGCAGCTCTAGCGGTTGACTCGCTTCTTTCAAATTGTTTCTCATTATTAAGAAAAGGTAACGGAGATAAAATACGAGCTTGTTTTATAGCAATAGTAATTAATCGTTGTTGTTTTAAGGTCAATCTATTCACCCGTCTAGATAATATTTTTCCTTGTTCGCTAATAAATCGACTAATTAAACTCATGTTTCTATAATCAATTCGATCCCCCGATTGGATCGGAGGCAAACGCCTACGAAAAGATCGCTTAGATTTAAGAAAGATTCGCTTGGATTTATCCATGGTTTGTTTATTCCTTATCCTGAAAATCCCAATCCTATTTCTTAATTCTATATCATCTTTGATCCGATCGAAATAGGATTTGGTTTGTTTATATTTATTTGTTTCTATTTAAATAAATTAAAAAATAAATTATATATATATATTGTTATATATAATATGTAATTTTTCATCTTCCTTGGAAGACTGACACACGAGCGATCGGTTCGATCTATTTCTTTATCTCCCCATGAATCGTATGTTTGTAACAACAGGGACAGAATTTTCTCAATTCCAATCGACTAGGCGTATTGTGTCGATTCTTTTGAGTAATATATCTGGAAATGCCCATTGATTCCTTATTAACACGATTTCGAACACAACTGGTACATTCCAAAATAACCGTTACTCGGACATCTTTACCCTTAGCCATGAACCTCCTTTGGTTTTTGATTCACTCAATTCTTTAATTTTCCGACCCGAAGCAAGGAAGAAGAAAGGACACAAAAATAGAAGCAGGTAACTCGAAATCAAATTATGAAATAAATATTTTGTTGCAATCAATATAGTAATAAATAATAAGTAATATAATGATTTCTAACTATATTTATAATTTTTAATTGCCAATTGCCGTCCAGTATTTCATTTTCAGTTAAGTATCTTGTATGATATTGTTGCCCCAACCACCGCATTTCCGTTCTATTATTAATATTAATTTAATTTGAGCCTGAGCCCGAGTTCATAGTTTCACTGAGGGTGAAACCGCTTTTTCTTTGTTTTTTTTTTTTTTTAGAAAGAATAAGTAAAAAAAGAAAAAAAGAAAAAACAAAGAAAAAAAGGAGGGAGGGGTAGGGATTAGTTACAGATATTTGATTGTATCTCTAATCTTCTTCCCCCTTCCCATATCAATAGCTAGAATGAAAAAAAGGGGAATATCAACGCATCCGGAAAAAAACGATTGATCTCTATCAATAAACCTGCTAAAGACCCGAACCATAGAGTACTTACTACCGGTGCCACGGAGAGATATGTTTTTAGATCTCGCATTTTAAAAACTCCTCTTTCTGTATTCGTTATTGTAATTTTATTGTAATTTGTAATACCTAATGGTAATACATATATGACCGTATGTGTATATGTAGTTAATGACTTACCACTTGTACGCGGAGTTCCTAATTCAAATTGAAATGTACAAAATAGATATTTATTTAAAGAAAAAAATACGTCCATTTCCGCCTTAAATTCCTAAAAAATATTAATTTTTTGTGGTAGATTTCATATTTATTTCATACTTTATATAAGTCTTTTACCATATTATATGTTTGTTATAT